CGACCACCGATGAACCGATCGTATTAACCAACCAAAGTTAGCTTCAGTCATTATATATTGAACAGAAGCAAAAGCCTCAGTAACAGTTGGACGATAGTAAAAAGTCATAGCAAACCCAGTAGCTACTTGTACTAAAAAACAAGTAAGCGTAATTCCTCCTAGACAATAAAATATGTTCACATGAGGAGGAACATATTTACTGGTTATATCATCTGCAATCGCCTGAATCTCGAGACGTTCTTCGAACCAATCATAGACTTTATTGAGATAGGTAAACCGCGTGAATTCCCCCTCTAAGAACTGTATATGAGAATTTCATCTCGTACAGCTCAAGCAGACACCCAAATACTGATTGAAAGGGATATATAATAGAATAGAAAGTTTGAAACTTATTAATCCCGGATTTTCTCTTTTCGGAAGATAGGAGGGAATAAAAATCCGAAAGTTCTTCTTTGTGGTGATAATGCCAAAATATCAAGTCGGCTCATTCGTCTTTATGTTGATTGTTACTACAGGCCTCTTGAATATTCTCTTTCCCTATTTTTTTATTGTGTGTAATGTGGCTTTTACTATTTTTTTTATCATTAATAGGAATTTCTCTTGTTAAGACCCTATAGAATCGATTGAAACCCCAGATTCATACTAGAACCACGATGATTCAATAAAACCCCAAAGCTAAGCCCAAAGATTCCTTGAGTAAGAACCACTGGATCATCGCTTATTCAATCAATAGGATAGGTATAATGACTAAAAATACAAAAAAAATTGTCTGTTGATTAAACAAAATAGGCATAAACAGGAGTTTGAAAGAAGAAAAATCTTTCGATTTATAACTTCTAAATTCTGTCTTTGAAAAGAAAATTTTTTTGAATCCGATCGAGAGGTCTGAATATTAAATATGAATCATAGTTCAAATATTTCTTGATTGATATATTTTATATATTCCGTGTTCCAGATACCAGTATGAATATCCGACGAGGTAGAACCATCTCCATCATGATAAGATGACAGACTCATTTTCTGTATTATCAATAGGATCAATTATAACAAGTCACACACTCATATTCCGGAAGTACAGACAGAAAAAAATTCCGCGATTGAACTACCAAAAGGGGGGTTAGAAATAGAATTCGGGACCCGAAAAATTCATTTTGTATTCTATTGAAAGACTAGAACTTCCTGTTCCTGGTTCTTTTGAATTTCATTTTCTTGTGGATTTAATTCATTGAAATTCCATCCAGTAAAACAGAAGAATTGTAAATTTCCAAAATAATACATAGGAATATTGCAAATAAAGCCATTGCAACTCCCATCAAAGGAGTAGTTCCCCATCCGGGAGCTACTTTACCATATTCCGAATTCAATGGTTTCAATAAAGCCCCCACGGTAGTAGGTTTTGGACGAGATCTAGAACTACCCTCAACGGTTTGTGTAGCCATAAATCTGATTGTATTCATTGAGATCTATTGACTTTGTATACCATTCCGGTTATAATAATATAAACGATTGATTGATCCGTATGTGATCTTGAAATTTGATAATAATGGAAATAGCAACCCTAGTCGCCATCTTTATATCTGGTTTACTTGTAAGCTTTACCGGGTACGCTTTATATACCGCTTTTGGGCAACCCTCTCAACAACTAAGAGATCCCTTCGAGGAACACGGAGACTAGTTGAAGTAATGAGCCTTCCAATATCAGAAGGCTCATTACTTCAATTGAGATAATGAAAAATCATTTCACCTTTTTAGTGGGAACTTTAGGAGGTTCCCGAAAAAAGATAGCGAAAAAAATTATCCCGAGAGTCGAGACTAATAGAAATGTATAAACCAATGCTTCCATAGATTCGATTGTGGTTTACAATTATAGCTTCCATACCTGCTTACTTGGGATTATTTTCCCGATAATGATAAAAAGAGTAAAAAAAAGGAGGGGCGGTGATTCAAATTAAGATTTTTCTAGTATCCTATAAAAAAATAGAGGCAAAAAAAAGAAAGCAATGTTGTATTAGACTCCCTGTCTTCTTGTAGTTGGATCTCCAAGTTTTTGGAATGCTCCAAATTCTACTTGAGCATCCAAGTCTGGGTCAATACCAGCAAAAACATCTCTGAACAGGGTTCTAGCCCCATGCCAAATGTGTCCGAAGAAGAAGAGTAGGGCAAAGGAAGCATGTCCAAAAGTAAACCAACCCCTTGGACTACTACGAAAAACGCCATCAGATTTCAACGTAGCACGATCTAATTCGAAAATTTCACCCAATTGAGCACGTCTAGCATATTTTTTCACAGTAGGTGGATCGCTATAACTGACTCCGTTGAGTTCGCCGCCATAAAACTCAACAGTTACGCCTACTTGTTCAACGCTATACTTAGATTCCGCTCTTCTAAAAGGAACGTCAGCTCTAACAATTCCGTCCCCATCTATTAAAACGACTGGAAATGTTTCAAAAAAGGTAGGCATACGACGTACAAAGAGTTCACGCCCTTCTTTATCTCTAAAAATAGGGTGTCCTAACCACCCAACAGCTATTCCATCGCCGTTGTCCATTGAGCCCGCTCTAAATAATCCTCCTTTTGCCGGATTATTGCCAATGTAATCATAAAAAGCCAATTTCTCAGGAATTTTCGACCAAGCTTCTGATAAACTTTGATTTTCGGCTAGCCCAGCACTTACTCTTCGATATATTTCTTGCTGAAAGTATCCCTGATCCCATTGATAACGAGTGGGACCAAATAATTCAATCGGAGTAGTTGCTGAACCATACCACATCGTTCCAGCAACAACAAAAGCTGCAAAAAAGACGGCGGCGATACTACTAGAAAGAACGGTTTCAATATTGCCCATACGTAATCCTTTGTATAGACGTTGAGGCGGACGGACACTAAGGTGGAATAGACCTGCCAATATGCCCAATGTCCCCGCTGCAATATGATGAGAGGCTATTCCTCCTGGAAAAAAGGGATCAAAGCCTTCTACGCCCCATGCTGGACTTACAGATTGTACTTTTCCTGTTAGTCCATAAGGATCGGACACCCATATTCCGGGACCATACAAGCCTGTTACATGAAATGCGCCAAAACCAAAACAAGCCACCCCGGAAAGAAATAAATGAATTCCAAAAATTTTAGGCAAATCCAAAGAAGGTTTTCCTGTACGTTCATCACAAAAAATTTCTAGATCCCAATACACCCAATGCCAAATGGCTGCCAAAAAGCACAAGCCAGAAAACACAATATGCGCTCCGGCCACACCTTCGTAACTCCAAATACCCGGATCCGTTATAGTCCCCCCCGTAATACTCCAACCGCCCCATGAATTGGTTATTCCTAAACGAGTCATAAAAGGTATAACAAACATACCCTGTCTCCACATTGGATCAAGAACGGGGTCAGAGGGATCAAAAACTGCTAATTCATATAGAGCCATCGAACCGGCCCAACCGGCAACCAGAGCTGTATGCATTATATGGACAGAAATTAACCGGCCGGGATCATTCAATACGACGGTATGAACACGATACCAAGGCAAACCCATGGAATTACCCCTTTATCAAAGATAAATGACACTATGTAACTTTATTGCATTGGAAAAGACTATGACTGTGCAATGGACCCCTTTTGTTCAATGGATTATCTCGGAACAAGGGTTAATGTTTGTTCTAGTTTGTTGAAACAATTATGTTATGTTTGCAGGAACAAAGAGAAACAAATCTATTCTATACCCGATAAGTAGCAATACGCAATGGGGAGTTGATACCATCTTCGATCAGTGAATGCTTTCATACTTGTTCATTATTGGAAGGCTATATTCGTAAGAATTTTATTTTTTTTATTCTGTCTTCTTTATTGAAGTTAAATTTTTCTAATCTAGACAGAAAATAGGAGAAAGGTTTATATTATGAAGACAATAATCCTATTACTACGTTTCAACGACAAAAAATTGACATTCTCACAAACAGAACTTAACTACTTAAATAAAATAAAAAAAATAATTAAATAAAATAAAATAAATTAAGTTAAGACTTAACTACTTAAATAATACTTCACTAATACTTCAAATTTTATTAATTATAGGAGGTAAAGCTTATGCCTGTCGGTGTACCAAAGGTGTTGGTTTCGCTGTCTGATGACGAAGAAGAAGAACCAACCTGGGTTGAACTATACAGCGAATTTTCTCATCGAGGAGTACTTTTTTTGTGCAGAGAACTCGAAGAAGAATCCGCAAATCAGATTACGGGTCTTATAATATATCTCAGTATGGAGGATAATACACGGGAGTTATATTTGTTTATAAATTCTATTGGCGGATCGTTAATGTACGGAATGGCTATGCATAGTGTTATACGATATGTCCCAACGGATGTAAATACAATATGCTTGGGAATAGCTGCTTCAGTAGCTTCTTATATCTTGCTCGCAGGAACAAAGGAAAAACGTTTCGCATTCCCTCACTCTAGGATAATGATTCATCAACCCTCTGGCTCCGTTACGGAAGGCAATGTAACACATCTTGTCAACGAATCGACAGAACTGTTGAATTTGAGAATAAGCCTCACAAGGGTTTATGCAGAACTAACGGGCAAACCCTTCTCGGTTCTATGGGCAGATATGGAAAGAGATTTTTATATGTCAGCAGAAGAAGCCAAAGATTATGGAATTATTGATTCTATAGGGCTACCTCCTGGCTGGTAAGAAGGGGAAGAAAAAAAAATAAAAACCTTTGAGATTTTATCTTCTTTCTTATATGCTATGTAATTTGTCCCACTCGCTCTAGAGATAATAACTACAACTCGGTTTACTATTCTAGTTCTAATTAATTTTATATTAATTAGAACTAGAATATCCCTTCTTAGCTCGACAAAAGGTTCAGCTCAATACAATAATAGAACTGTAGCGGGTATAGTTTAGTGGTAAAAGTGCGATTCGTTTTTAATAGTTAAGGGGTCCGATCCCCCGGTTTGATTACTATTCCGATCAAAAACTTTATTTCTTAAAAGGAA